TTCTTGAATGAAACCACAGCGAAAAATGCCATTGCCAAAAAGTGACAAGGTAACATTTCCATTTATTCATGAAAAGGAACGTCCCTTTTGAAGCCAAGAGGAATCTTCTTTGATACCTAATATAATGCATGCAAGGTTTCTTGACCAACCATAGGTTCACCTGAAAATCCTTAACCTTAACAAAGACGTTCACAAGATGTTGTATTTTTCCATGGAAATCAATTCGTTCAAGAAAACCTCCAGAAGATGTTGATCGTAAATGAGAGGATTGGTTACGGAAAAAGAAGAAAGTGGATTCATATTCCCATACAAGAGAATTATCTAAGAATAAGAATAACCTTTGATTTCTTTTTGAAAAAGAGTAATTGGCTTTCTTTGGCCTAATAAAAAGATTCCAATTCCAATACTCGTTCATAAAAAATCGTAAAAAATGCAAAGAAGAGGCATCTTTTAAGCGATAGCGAAGAGTTTGAACCAAGATTTCCACATGCACAGAGTGGGGTATTGGTATATCTAACACAAGAAATAAATGTGAAAAATTGTCCTCTAAAAAGGGGAATATTGAATGAATTGATCGTAAATTCTGAGATTTTACTATCGTTTTCTCTTCTAGAGAAGATATTAATGGTAGAGAAAATGGAATTTCCAGAATCAAAGCAAACCCCTCTGATAGAATTTGAGAGTAGAAATTCTTGTTGCGCGCCAAAAAGGGGTTTTTGGCCAAATCATTAGTAAAAAAAAGAAAATGATTCTGTTGATACATTCGGGTAATTAACCGTTTCACAATCAATAAACTGGATTTATTTCCATAACCCGGATTTTCCGACAACATAGATCTACTGAAACCATGATCATGAGCAAATGTATAAATATAAACCTGAAAGCTAAGCGGATATAGGAAATCTTGTTGTTGAGATCTCTCTAGCTGTAAATATCTTTGGATTTCCACCACTTGAACTTCTACTTCAATCAAAAGTCGAAGTTTTTTAGGGCTATCAAATGACACATAGTGCGATACAGTCAAAACAAAGCATTCTAGTAAGAATCGATACCTCGAAGACAGGTAAACTTATCAACAGATTTTCCACTCTCTCTTTTTCGATTTAATTTTTATATTTTTATATGTTATATAAAAACAAGATGGTTAGAAATCTTTTATTTTTTAAACCCAATCGCGCTTTTGATTTCGGAAAAAACTATCTTTATCAATATACTATTTCTTTTAGACACACAGCTCTATTCCATAATAGAAAATGCCAATAGTTAGGATTCATTAAAAAAAATATAGAATCCCCTCGTCCAGGGGGAAGCCCTTCCCGTATCAGGCACTAATCCATTTTTAACGTCTAATTAGATCGGGAAATTATTCAAATTAAGAACAGAAGTTGGTTGCTTTTTTCTTTCTGATAATTAATTTCAAATTGAAGCCAAAAGGCCCCTATCCATTTATTCATTCGACCTAACGGGATCAGGTTCCATTCCAAGAATTCGAACAAGACTTTCTACCGATGCGATAAAAGGGAAAAACTCCCCATTGATACGACATGCTATTTTTTCTATTTATTCCCTTTCAGGGATCAGTCGCGGTCTTCTAAACCACACCAATGATATGGACAAATTTCTTACTTCATCAAAATGTGTAAAAGATTCTAGTCGCACTTAAAAGCCGAGTACTCTACCGTTGAGTTAGCAACCCAAAAAAATAGATTAAACAAAATTTCAGCAAAACAAAAAGGGATATAGATAGAATCAAAATCAATTAAATTCAATTTAAACAAAGCGAAAGGAGATTCTACCAGCTAATCAAACGATTGCACAAAAAAAAAGAGAATCCATTTTTTCGAATGGATTTGAAACGAATTAATTCGATGACAATACAAGAAATTAAAATTATCAGATAAAAGAAAAAATATACATAATTGAAAAAATTGATAATTGATAAAGGTAGGAGGCGAAAATAAATAGACCCGATTCACTTATCACGATGAATTATATTTGTTCGATACACTGTTGTCAATATAAATGTTGAGAAAAGAATACAGCGGAGGGGGGAAAAAATCATAGAAAAATTAGACAAAGTTATATATATAAGTCGGTAACCCCCCCCCCCTTGATATTTCGTTAATTTAATTTCAATTGATTAGACGGAAGTTCATTAAAAACTTCTGCTTTCTTTAAAAGATTCCGAACAGTTCCTGTAGGTTGAGCACCTTTCTCAAGGAAATAGAGAATAACAGGAACATTTAAATAAGTTTGATTCTTCATTGGATCATAAAAGCCCACTTTTCTAAGATCTTTTCCCTCTCTGGGGGATCGAACATCAATTGCAACGATTCGATAAAAGGCTCATTGGGATAGATGTAGATGAACAATACCCCCCCTAGAACCGTATAGGAAGTTTTCTCCTCGTACGGCTCGAGAAAAATGATTTTATGCTGGGTTTTGTCTATGTATACAATTGTAATGACTTAAATGCCAAATGGGCCTATAAAATCAATTAGACTGCGATTTCATACTTTTTTCCTGAAAATCAAAAGAAACCATCCGTACTCATAACTCACGTTGTATAACTCTCAAATCGCGCAAAGGAAGAATCTTTAGTCAATTTCATTTATTGAGTGGTCTTTACCCCCCTTTTGTTTATCTCGTTTAAAATTCTATTTAAATTCTTTAGTCGGATCCAGTTATTCAGATTATCAATCAAATTCAAAAAGGGTGCTTCCTTGTTTTTAGATCCTTATTTTAAATCATTAGGTTTAGACATTACTTCGGTGCTTCTTAATTCCTTCAAAATGGCAGCAACATACCCCTTTTTAATTTCTTTCTATCAAAGAATCCCAAGGCGAGTTGATTCCCCCGTGATAGATACACTTTGAATGAATCGAAAGGGTTTGATCAATTCCAACAAGTTTTGCTTTTGAATTGCGAATTAGAAACTTGCTCGAATTGGATCCTTTCGATTTCTATATATGGAAGATATATTTACGAAGTTGTTCCAATGGATTGATTGGCATTTAACCTTAGATTCTTACCCCCAAGAAATGAATTAATCCTTTCTACTCGAGCTCCGTTGTGGACTATTTAGAACCCAACAAAAACGAAGGATTCCAGTGTAACAGAACAAACAATGTCGAGCCAAGAGCACCCTCATTTCTAGATAAATCGAAAATGGTGAATGGAAAAATCCACAATAGATTCTGTCCTTCAAGTCGCACGTTGCTTTCTACCACATCGTTTCAAACGAAGTTTTACCATAATATTCCTCGAATTTGGAACCGGTATGAAATTGATTCAATCATGGAATCATGAATAGTCATTGCTTCGGTTGTCCATAGGCATTGTAATCTAGACCTTTTCTTCCATATATGATATGTGAAATCTTTTTTCTGAAAAAGTCTTAGCAACACAGCATCTTTAACATACATTAAGAAAATATAGGTAATAGAATGAAATCGAAACAACTCACTTGTTGAATCTGCATCTTCAAGTAACTGAATAGGATTGATAAAACAATTTTATTGAGTACAAAAGAGTTTGATTCTACTTACAAGGAATCATTCAAAATATTTTGAAATAAAAAGGATTTCTAATTGAAATCGAAAAAGTTTCCGATTTGGACATCATTATTTCCTTTGATTCAATTTGACAAAAATTCGATAATAACGATCACCTTTGATCTTCTAGGAGGATAGGTCTTTCTTTTTTAATTTAAAAAAGATAAAGAGACCAAAGAAAAGGAGAAAGAAATCAATCTTTTTTCATAAGATGTATAAAAAAATGATGTAAGTTGAGAAGGGAGGGATTTTCCTCTCTATCAGATAGACTGAGGGGTTATCACTGTTATATAAATTCTAAGAATATACAATAGAATAGAAAAAATTTCAGTTTAAATAATTTAAGGGATCACAAAAGGTTTTCACAAAAAACAAAAATTTCTTGTCATTGAAATAGAACGATAGAGGCCGTATAAGAGAAACATTTCCTCATTTTAAAGGATTCAATGATATATATATATATTTTTTTTTATGGGATTGATTAATATTTCAATAATCACTTCTTGTCATAAATCATAAAGTAAATAAAATCAAAGAGGGAAGAAAAATCCCCTCTACCTCAATCGTTACATAGATTTCCAATTTCTCATTAGAGTCAAAGACGAAATATCTAATAAAAAAAGAGATTCAACGAAAAAACATTGGCTTCATTTCATATAGAAATGGGGTATTTAAATTAATATTAATATGGATTAACTCTTTCCCTTACTTCTTTCTATTTCTAATTTCTATTTCTAAGAAAATAATGGATCTACACTGGGACGGAAGGATTCGAACCTCCGAATAGCGGGACCAAAACCCGTTGCCTTACCCCTTGGCTACGCCCCATTTCAATTTCAAATCTACACCAAGAAAAATAATATTGGTATTAATCTTTTGTCAACTCCAGCCCAAAATCTCTATGTGTATAGAAGATATTGGTATTCAAAATTTTATCTATATAGATATAGAATTCATCAAAATTTATTGATCATTACATAGAATTCAATTAAGATATTGTATGAAAGTATCATTTCTTCTATTCTCCTTTGAGAATTGGAGGGTTTTTGACTGAGTGGGTACAAAGAAAAAGAAGGATTTTTTGTCTACCTTACTTACTTTCTTCCTTTTTACTTATATCAAAAACTCAATTAAAATGCAATTATCTCCAAGAACAAAACGTCTGTTATGCTTAATATCGTTAGTTTGATCTGTATCTGTATTAATTCTGCCCCTTATTCGAGTAGTTTTTTCTTCGGCAAACTGCCCGAAGCCTATGCTTTTTTGAATCCAATCGTAGATTTTATGCCAGTCATACCTGTGCTTTTTTTTCTCTTAGCTTTTGTTTGGCAAGCTGCTGTAAGCTTTCGATAAGATCCTTAATATAATTAAATCCTAGAAAATGGATAATTTCGTCAAAAAAATTCTAAATAAAGGATAAAATCAGATAGGTTTTAAAGTATGAAC